CATCGCGATACCTATCGTATCTGCTTGACCTTTCATAAGCGGGGACAGAACGAAACGGCCATAATAAAGACGCTTACTGTCTGTTCTTGATTCAACACACTTCCACTGTAGTGTTCGAGTGGATACTGCTACTTCTTCTCGAACCATACTAATATTATTGTTTGATCAGATCATTGAATCATTTATTTCTATTGCAATCCATTCAATTTTGATTTCTACACACGTCTTTTTTTAGGAGGCCTACATCCATTATGTGGCATAGGGGTTACGTCACGTACGAAACTTAATAGTATACCGCTTCTACGAATGGCTCGTAATGCTGCATCTCTTCCGAGACCAGGGCCTTTTATCATGACTTCTGCTCGTTGCAGACCCTGATCCACTGCCGTACGAATAGCATTTCCTGCTGCGGTTTGAGCAGCAAATGGTGTCCCTCTTCTTGTGCCTCTGAATCCACAAGTACCGGCGGAGGACCAAGAAACCACCCGACCTATTACATCTGTAACAGTCACAATGGTATTGTTGAAACTCGCTTGAACATGAATAACTCCTTTTTGTATTCTACGTCCATTCTTACGTGAACCAATTCTTGGTATAGCTTTTGTCATATTTTATCATCTCATAAATATGAGTCAGAGATATACGGATATATCCATTTCATGTCAAAAAAGATCCTTTATTTGTACATCGGACCGTTTAGAAAGTCCCTTGTTAGAAAGATTACCCCTGTCTCTGTTTATGTTTCGGATTGGAACAAATTACTATAATTCGTCCCCGCCTACGGATCAGTCGACATTTTTCACAAATTTTACGAATGGAAGCCCTTATTTTCATATTTGTTATTCCTTAATTCCAAATATACTCCTTGGAAGAAAATAAGTCTCTTGAAATTTTGAACCTCGAATTGTATTCCCATGAAAGGAATGTTTAAATTCAAATAAAAAGCCACCTAATCATTCGACTCTTTGTTGCGAAGTCTATAAATTATACGTCCCCTAGTTGAATCATAACGACTTACTTCGATTTTGACTCTATCTCCTGGTAGTATCCGGATAAAACTCCGGCGGATCCTCCCCGAAACATAACCTAGAATCAGATCTTCATTGTCTAAACGAACTCGGAACATACCATTGGGAAGTGATTCAGTAATTAAACCTTCGTGAATCCATTTTTGTTCTTTCATTCCAGGTAACCCCCTTGAAGTATCAACTAATGGAGGAGGAGTAATAGTAGACAATTCGTCTTTCCTCTCTTTTTCCCAAATAGCAAGTTACGGATCAAATTCGGATACCAGAAGGATCACCAGATATAATACAAAATTTCTCCCCCAATTCTTTCTAGTCGAGCTTCTCGATCTGTCATTATACCTCGAGAAGTAGAAAGAATTACGACCCCCATTCCACCTAAAATCCTAGGAATTCGTTGATGGTTGGAATAGATTCGTAGACCGGGACGACTGATACGCTTTAAAATATTTCTATATGTTCCTTTCCTATTCCTTCTATGTCGCAGGGTTGAAACCAAGAAATATTTGTCGTTTTCCCTATGTTTCCTAACATTTTCAATAAACCCTTCTTGTAGAAGTATTTTAACAATGTTTTCGGCGATATTAGTAGATGCTATTCGAACCGTTCCTTTTTTATCCATGTTAGCATTTCTTATAGAAGTTATTATATCGGCAATAGTGTCCCTACCCATGACGAACTAAAATTATGGGTGCCTTCCATTTTTGATATAATCAACATGTTCCTTTTTTTTTTTTTCATTTTTTCTTATTTATTTATGAATTATTAAAGGTATATGCGTGAGACACAATCTACTAACGTGATCTATTTCAGAGACCTGACTATACTCTATCACGGTCTCGTCTACTAGTATTTATAAGACTTCAGGAGCTAATGAGACTATTTTAGTGAAATTCAACTGTCTCAATTCCCGCGCGATCGCTCCAAAAACTCGAGTTCCTTTTGGATTTCCTTCTTGATCAATGACAACTGCTGCATTGTCATCATATCGTATTATCATACCGTTGTCGCGTTTGAGTTCTTTACATGTACGTACAATTACAGCTCTGATCACTTCTGATCTTTCGAGAGGCATATTGGGCACTGCTTCTTTGATTACAGCAACAATAACGTCACCAATATGAGCATATCGTTGATTACTAGCTCCTATGATTCGAATACACATCAATTCTCGAGCCCCGCTGTTGTCCGCTACATTCAAATGGGTCTGAGGTTGAATCATATCATTTTTTTTTTTTTTTGAATCTGCTCTTTCAATGCAAAAGGCAAAGGAAAAAGAGAGAAATATTGTCTGCCCAGAAATCAAAAAATCTGCGATTGTATTTTTCATCACAAATACCCTTCACATACCTATCACGCGATAATGAATTGAGTTCGTATAGGCATTTTGCACGCAGCTATTGAAATAGCTGCTCTGGCTACAGTTTCTGATACTCCGCCCATTTCATAAAGTATTCGACCGGGTTTAACGACAGATACCCAATATTCGGGAGATCCTTTCCCCGAACCCATACGTGTTTCGGTAGGTCTTACTGTAACGGGTTTGTCGGGAAATATACGTACCCATATTTTTCCACCACGGCGTGCATATCGTGTCATTGCTCGTCGTCCTGCTTCTATTTGTCTAGATGTGATCCAAGCGGGTTCAAGTGCCTGAAGAGCGTATCTGCCGAAACAAATATGATTGCCTCGATAAGATATTCCCTTCATTCTTCCTCTATGTTGTTTACGGAATCTGGTTCTTTTGGGGTTATAGTTGATGGTTGTTTCTCAATCCCATCTCTACTGCAGAACCGGACATGAGAGTTTCTTCTCATCCAGCTCCTCGCGAATGAAACGATTCAATAAGATTACGTATATGTATTTATTGAATGAATAATACACTGAATCATGGAATTTATTGATATTTAATCTGTCACACGGGAATCCGTATAGTATATAGTATATACGGCTAGACGGATATTTCTATTTTATTTATATGGGATAATGCCTTTCTTTTGAAAATGAATCCTTGACCTTTACCGAATCTGTCAAAATACTGCAATCCAATAATGGTTTCGCGGGCGAATATTGACTCTTTCCATATTTGCTTCATTCGTAGGGTGAACCCATGACCTATCAGAAGAAATTAATTGGTTCCTGGTTGATTCCGCCATCCCACCCAATGAATCATTAGGATTCGTTTTCAATAGAATCTTCCGCAGTCACAGGTTTCGTCGTTCCCATAGCTTTTCCATTAATGGCTAGGCCTGAACTATGCAATGGAGCTCCTAATTAAATTCGTTCCCGAACCAATCTCCTCAGTCTCTATTGACTCGGGGCTCTTTATTATTTGTATTTTTCTTATGAACCGTATTCATCTAATTATGGACGAATCCGTATTGATGCTTTATCACACTGCCTTTTATGATATGATGTGATTGATAGACCATACATATTGGAATCATATATCATGGAGATTCTCCTTCCCTCTTTCTCTCGCCCTTCCAGTTACCCACATCCCTCTATTTTTCTTTCCAACCTATAAATGGATTTTTCCTTTATGGAAAAAAAAAAAAAAGATTTCAGTTGCTACAACTATATGATCGATACATCATATGGCGACTGCTTCCTTGGATCTCGATAATACAAAGCAATGAGTTGGTTACTAGTTCTTATAGTTATTAGTTAGGGGCTGGTCTGTTTTTTGAATCCCAACTTTAAATAAAAAACCAACGAGTCACACACTAAGCATAGCAGTTCCACCAAAAGGTCAATCGAATTTTTATTCAACCTTATAGAATTAGAATTGCTCATTTTTCATTTTTTTTTTTTATTGAAGTGAAAAGGAATAGTTTGTAGTTTTTGTTCTATCACTGAATAGAATGGCAAGCAAAGGAAGGGTCCATTATTGCTCGTCTACAAATATCCAAATTTTGATGCCCAATGCCCCATAGGCAGTTCGAACTGTATAGGAACAATGATCAATTTTAGCTCGAATGGTTTGGAGGGGAACCCTACCTTCTCTGATCCATTCGACACGTGCAATTTCTTTTCCGTCGATACGCCCTGCAATTTCCACTTGAATTCCTTTTGTGTCTGCTTGTTCAGTTAATTCAATAGCTTTTTTCATTGCCTTTCGAAACGAAACCCTATTCTTTAATTGTAGAGCTATATATTCTGCAAGAATATTAGGTTGTCCATAAGGTTTTGCAACTCTTGTAATAGCAATGTTAAGTCTCCGATTCACAGAATGAAGCCCTTTTTGTACATTGATCTGCAATTCTTCGATTCCTCGTGTTTGGCCTTCTATTAACAAATTTGGGAATCCAATATAGATTATGACCTGGATCAAGTCCATTTTTTTTTGAATCTCTATATGTGCAATTCCAATTCCTTCGAAACTTGAAGATACTCTTATATTTTTTTGTACATATATCTTGATACAATCCCGTATTTTTTCATCTTCCTGGAGACCTATGTAATAACTTTTTGGTTGTGCGAACCAAAGGGAACGATGACTTTGGTTTTCGCCAAGGCGGAAACCAAGTGGATTTATTTTTTGACCCATCTTTTTTTTTCTCTCTCTCTCTCCTTCTCTATATATCTTTCTATTATAGGATCTCTCCATACATTTTTTGTTTCTAAAAAGATATCCTGATCTGTTTTCTTTTTAGAGCTATCCTTCAATACAATAATTATATGACAGGCGGGTCTTTCTATCGGATAACTACGTCCTCTAGCCCTGGGTTTTAACTTTTTCACGATAGTACCCCCATTGACTTCGGCTTTACTAATGACTGAATCAGCTTCGTTGAAACTTTTATTGTGACTAGCATTTGCTGCTGCAGAATAAACCAGTTTAAAAATGGGATAAAATGCTCGATAAGGCATGAGTTCCAGTAACATAAGTGTTTTCTCATAGGAATGCCCACGAATCTGATCAATGACTCTTCGTGCTTTGTGAGCAGACATACATATACGTTGAGCTAAAGCTTGTACTTGTGTACTCGAGCTCCTCTTCATCTTCTGCTTTTTCAAGGTCTTCTTCCACTTTCTCCACTTTGACATAAGATAAGGTTCGCCTCCCGCCAATGAACGATGAGCACCTATTTCACTTTATTTTATTAACGGAGAGATCTAGTATCGTTTCTCGCGTGTCCCTGGAAAGTAAGAGTAGGTGCAAATTCTCCTAATTTTTGACCCACCATACGATCCGTTATATAAATAGGTAAATGCGCCTTTCCATTATGAATGGCAATTGTATTGCCGATCATTGTGGGTATAATGGTAGATGCCCGGGACCAAGTTACTATTATCTCTTTTTCCTCTCTCATGTTAAGCTTCTTTATTTTTTCCAATAAATGATTAGCTACAAAAGGATTTTTTTTTAGTGAACGTGTCACGGCCTATTATTCCCCCCCCTTTTTTTTTGAAAAGACGAGTAAAAAACAATATTTATTTGATTTTGAATATTCCTATTTACGGCGACGAATAATAAAACTATTACTATATTTATTCCTTTTCCTACTTCTTCTTCCAAGCGCAGGATAACCCCAAGGGGTTGTGGGTTTTTTTCTACCAATCGGGGCCCTCCCTTCACCACCCCCGTGGGGATGGTCTACAGGGTTCATAACTACCCCTCTTACTACAGGACGCCTACCTAGCCAACACTTAGATCCGGCTCTACCCAAACTTTTCTGGTTCGCCCCAACATTACCCACTTGTCCGACTGTTGCTGAGCAGTTTTTGGATATCAAACGGACCTCCCCAGATGGAAATCTTAATGTGACCGATTTACCCTCTTTTGCAATCAGTTTCGCTACAGCACCTGCTGCTCTAGTTAATTGTCCACCCTTTCCAAGTGTGATTTCTATGTTATGTACGGCCGTGCCTAAGGGCATATGGGTTGAAGTAGATTTTTCTTTTTGATCAATAAAAACCCCTTCCCAAACCGTACAAGCTTCTTCCAAAGCATACGGCTTTCCGGATGTATATATATATATTATATGATGATATCTAGACAGATGGATTTTATATGAATCGTGTGATGAAGTACCACATGAGTGGATATATAGGAATACAAATCTGCCAAATCACTCATGTTATGATCTTATACATCCTAGGTCTCTCCGTTTCGTCATCTGGCTTATGTTCTTCATGTAGCATTCAGACCGAATGACTCTATGAAATTACGTCGCTACTTCCACATATTACGGGTAACGTAGGAGACATCTCTATTTTTCCCCGGGGGAATTTTTAGAATTACCACCACTTAGCTTTCAATTCACCTCTGACCATCAAATGAAATGTGAATAACCCATCCTCTTCTCTTTGAAACAAGGGTCGCTTCCGCTTCTGTCCGTGCTTCAAACAATTTTGTCTTCTCCATATTACCATATCTGGAGTGTCAATAATTTTATATGAGGAACTACTGAACTCAATCACTTGCTGCCGTTACTCTTCAGTTTTCTGTTGAGGTCTATCCCGTAGAGGTACTCAAATTGGATCAGTGATCAATTTCTAGGTTTCGTCGTAAACCTAATTGGTTACTTCCAATTACGTAAATCCATAGTTCAAACCGCACTCAAAGGTAGGGCATTTCCCATTGATATAGGAACTTCTGTACCGGAAACAATGGTATCTCCAATTATAGCCCCTCTGGGATGTAAAATATATCTTTTCTCGCCATCTCCATAGTGTATGAGACAAATGTATGCATTTCGATTAGGGTCATATTCTATGGTTACGATCCTAGCAGATATGTCTTTTTCATTCCGTCGAAAATCTATTTTACGGTATAGACGCTTATGGCCTCCTCCTCTATGCCCTGCGGTAATGATTCCCCTGGAATTACGACCTTTACCACAGCGATGCTGTCCATAGATCAAATTATTTCGCGGATTGGATTTCACTTGACTGTCTACGGATCCTTTGCGTATGCTCGGGGTAGAAGTTTTGTATAAATGTATCGCCGTGTTATTTAGTATTTTTTTTTTCTTTTTTTTTTTACTTAAATTATTTTCTCTTCTCTATAAGAGGTAAAATAGAATAACCCGGTTGAAGCGTAATGATCATACGTCTGTAATGCATTGTATGTCCCATAATGGGTCCCATTCTTCTACCCTTTCCCGGGTAGTTGATGACTATTTATTACTTTGACGCCAAAGAAGAGTTCGACCCAACGCTTTATTTCTGTCCTAGTTGATCCTGATTCGACATTAGAAGTATATTGATTGTTCCCCAATAACCGAATACTTTTTTCTGTAAAGACTACATATTTGATTCCATCCATAAATCTACTTTCTTCCCCACGAGTTCCAGTATCGATAAGAATTCTAGTTCTTACTCTTCATATGTTATGGTTGGTATGAATATACCATACCAATTCGTTATGTATGGATGATGAGATTCCATTGATACGGAGCCAGTGGAACTAGCCTTATTGAATGTCCCCGTTGGCCTGCATCCAGCAGGAATTGAACCTACGAATTCGCCAATTATGAGTTGGGCGCTTTAACCATTCAGCCATGGATGCTTCACTGGGGTCATTGTACATCGCAAGTGACCCAAATTCAATTCACTTAGATTCTTTTGGATTCTTTAGGAGGAATCAATGAAATGAGAGGACATCAATTCAAATCCTGGATCTTCGAATTGAGAGAAATCAAGAATTCTCACGATTTCTTGGATTCATGGATCCAACCCGATTCGGTGAAATCTTTCACTTCCTTTTTTTTCCACCAAGAGCGCTTTATAAAACTTTTTGATTCCCGAACTTTGAGTGTCCTAATTTCACGTGATTCACAGGGTTCAATTCGTCGACATTGCACGATCAAAGGTGTAGTACTGCTTGTACTTGTAGTAGCGGTCCTTATATACAATCGAAATAGGGTCGAAAGAAAAAATATCTATTTGATGGGGCTTCTTCCTAAACCTCTGCGTTCCATTGGACCCCCCAATTATACATTGAAAGAATCCTTTTGGTCTTCCAATCTCAATAGGTTGATTGTTTCGCTCCTGTATCTTCCAAAAGGGAAAAAGATCTATGAGAGTTGTTTCATGGATCCGAAAGAAAGTACTTGGGTTCTTCCAATAACTAAAAAGTGTATCATGTCTGAATCTAACTGGGGTTCGCGGCGATGGAGGAATGCGATCGTAAAAAAGAGGAATTCCAGCTGTAAGATATCGAATGAAATTGCAGCTGGAATTGAGATCTCATTCAAAGAGAAAGAGATAAAATATCTGGAGTTTTTTTTTGTATCCTATACGAATGATCCGATCCGCAAGGACCATGATTGGAAATTCTTTGACCGCCTTTCTCCGAGTAAGAAGCGAAACATAATCAACTTGAATTCGGGACAGCTATTCGAAATTTTAGTGAAACATTTGATTTGTTATCTCATGCCTGCTTTTCGTGAAAAAAGACCAATTGATGAGGGGGGGTTCTTCAAACAACAAGGAGCTGAGGCGACTATTCAATCAAACGAGATTGAACGTGTTTCCCTTCTCCTCTCGAGAAACAAGGGGGGTATTTTTTTGCAAAATTGTGCTCAATTTCATATGTGGCAATTCCGCCAAGATCTCTTCGTTATTGGGGGGAAGAATCGGCACAAATCGGATTTTTTGAGGAACGTCTCGAGAGAGAATTTGATTTGGTTAGACAATGCGTGGTTGGTAAACAGGAATCGGGTTTTTAGCAAGGTACGGAATGTATCGTCAAATATTCAATATGATTCCATAAGATCCATTTTCTTTCAAGTAACGGATTCTAGCCAATCGAAAGGATTTTCTGATCAATCCATAGATCCTTTCAATTCCATTAGTAATGAGGGTTCGGAATATCACACATTGATCAATCAAACGGAGATTCAGCAACTAAAAGAAAGATCAATTCTTTTAGATACTTCCTTTCTTCAAACGGAACGAACAGAGATAAAATCAGATAGATTCTCAAAATACCTTTCCGGATATTCCTCAATGGCTCGGCGATTCCCGGAACGTGAGAAGCAGATGAATAATCATCTGCTTCCAGAAGAAATAGAAGAATTTCTTGGGAATCCTACAAGATCAATTCGTTCTTTTTTCTCTGATAGATGGTCAGAACTTCATCTGGGTTTGAATCCTACCGAGAGGTCGACTATAGATCAGAAATTGTTGAAGAAACAACAAGGTGTTTCTTTTGTCCCTTCGAGGCGATCGGAAAATAAAGAAATAGTTGATATATTCAAGATAATTACGTATTTACAAAATACCTCCTCAGTTCATTCGATTGCAGCAGATCCGGGATGGGATAGGGTTCCGAAGGATGAACCGGATATGGACAGTTCCAATAAGATTTCATTCTTGAACGAAAATGCATTTTTTGATTTATTTCATCTATTCCATGATCGGAACAAAAGGGGATACAGGTTGCACCACGAGTTTGAATTAGAAGAGACATTTCAAGAAATGGCAGATCTATTCACTCTATCAATAACCGAGCCGGGTTTAGCCTATCATAATAAGGAATTTGGCTTGTCTATTGATTCCTACGGAAAATTATTGAATGAGGTATTCAACTCCGGGGATGAATCGAAAAAGAAATCCTTATTGGTTCTATCTTCTATTTTTTATGAAGAGAATGAATCTTTTTATCGAAAGATAAAAAAAAAATCGGTCCGGATCTCCTGCGGGAATGGTTTGGAAGATCCAAAACCAAAAATAGCGGTATTTGCTCACAACAACATAATGGAGGCGATCCATCAATATAGATTGATCCGAAATCAGATTCAAATCCAATATAGTACCTATGGGTACATAAGAAATGTATTGAATCGATTCTTTTTAATGAATCGACCCGATTGCAACTTCGCATATGGAATTCAAAAGCACCCAACAGGAAATGATATTCTGAATCATCTAACTATAATAATAGATAAGATCAACCAACATTTATCCAATTTGAAAAAGGTTAAGAAGAAGTGGTTCGATCCTCTTATTTCTCGAACCGAGAGATCCACGAATATGGATCCTAATGTATATAGATACAAATGCTCCAATGGAAGCAAGAATTTCCAGGAACATTTGGAGCATTTCGTTTCTGAGCAGAAACACCGTTTTCAAGTAATGTTCGATCGATTACGTATTAATCAATATTCGATTGATTGGTCCGAGGTTATCGACAAACAAGATTTGTCCAAGTCACTTCGTTTCTTTTTGTCCAAGTCACTTCTCCTTTTGTCCAAGTCGCTTCTCTTTTTATCTAAGTCACTTTCTTTTTTCGTTGTGAGTCTCGGGAATATCTCCATTCATAGGGCCGAAATCCGCATCTATGAATTGAAAGGGCTGAATGATCAACCCGGCAATCAGTTGTTAGAATCAATAGGTGTTCAAATCGTTTATTTGAATAAATTGAAACCCTTCTTATTGTATGATCATGATACTTCCCAAAGATCGAAATTTTTAATCAATACAGGAACAATATTACCTTTTTTGTTCAACAAGATACAAAAGTGCATGATTGACTCATTCCGTACTAGAAAAAATCGCAGGAAATCCTTTGAGAACACGGATTCCTATTTATCACTGATATCCCACGATCGAAACAATTGGTTGAATCCTCAGAAAAGTTCATTGATATCTTCTTTTTATAGAGCAAATAGACTTCAATTCTTGAATCATCCCCATCGCTTCTGGTTCTATTGTAACAAAGGATTCCATTTTTATGGGGAAAAGACCCGTATCCATAATTATGATTTTACATATGCACAATTCCCCAATATCTTGTGTATTCGCAACAAAATATTTTCTTTGTGTTTCGGTAAAAAAAAACATGTTTTGGGAGAGAGAGAGATTATTTCACCAATTGAGTCACAGGTATCTGGCATATTCATACCTAACAATGTTCCACGAAGTGGTAACGAAACGTATAACTTGTACAAATCTTTCCATTTTTCAATTCGATCCGATCCATCCGTTCCTATTTACTCGATTGCAGACATTTCTGGAACACCTGTAATAGAGGAACAAATAGTCAATTTTGAAAGAACTTATTGTCAGCTTCTTTCAGATATGAATCTATCTGATTCAGAAGGAAAAAACTTGCATCACTATCTCCGTTTCAATTCAAACATGGATTTGATTCACACTCCATGTTTTGAGAAATATGTGCCGTCCGGAAAGAGGAAAGAACTGAATCTTTGTCTAAAGAAAAACGTTGAGAAGGGGGAAGTAGGTAGAACCCTTCAACGAGATAGTGCTTTTTCAAATCTCTCAAAATGGAATTTGTTCCAAACCTATATGCCATGGTTCCTTACTTGGACGGGGTGTAAATATCTTTATTTCACCTTAAAAAACAATATTTATTTGATATTGAATATTCCCTTTCAATATTCCCTAAGTGGCAGTCAAAATTTTGTGTCCGTTTTTCATGATATTATGCATGGATCAGATATATCATGGCCAATTCCTCAGAAAAAGTGGTGGTCGATTCTTCCACAACGGAATCTGATAAGTGAGAGTTCGAGTAAGTGTTTACAGAATCTTCTTCTGTCCGAAGAAATGATTCATCGAAATAATGAGTCACCCATTCCATTGATATGGACACATCTGAGATCACCAAATGCTTGGGAGTTCCTCTATTCAATTCTTTTCCTTCTTCTTGTTGCTGGATATCTCGTTCGTACACATCTTCTCTTTGTTTTCCGAGCCTCTAGTGAGTTACAGACAGAGTTAGAAAAGATCAAATCTTTGATGATTCCATCATACATGATTGAGTTGCGAAAACTTCTGGATAGGTATCCTACATCTGAACTGAATTCTTTCTGGTTAAAGAATCTCTTTCTAGTTGCTCTGGAACAATTAGGAGATTCTCTGGAAGAAATACGGGATTCTGCTTCTGGCGGCAACATGCTATTGGGTGGTGGTCCCGCTTATGGGGTCAAATCAATACGTTCTAAGAAGAAATATTTGAATATCAATCTCATCGATCTCATCAGTATCATACCAAATCCCATCAATCGAATCACTTTTTCGAGAAATACGAGACATCTAAGTCGTACAAGTAAAGAGATCTATTCATTGATAAGAAAAAGAAAAAACGTGAACGGTGATTGGATTGATGATAAAATAGAATCCTGGGTCGCGAACAGTGATTCGATTGATGATGAAGAAAGAGAATTCTTGGTTCAGTTCTCCACCTTAACGACGGAAAAAAGGATTGATCAAATTCTATTGAGTCTGACTCATAGTGATCGTTTATCAAAGAATGACTCTGGTTATCAAATGATTGAACAACCGGGATCCATTTACTTACGATACTTAGTTGACATTCATAAAAAGTATCTAATGAATTATGAGTTCAATAGATCCTGTTTAGCAGAAAGACGGATATTCCTTGCTCATTATCAGACAATCACTTATTCACAAACCTCGTGTGGGGCTAATAGTTCTCATTTCCCATCTCATGGAAAACCCTTTTCGCTCCGCTTAGCCCTATCCCCTTCTAGGGGTATTTTAGTGATAGGTTCTATAGGAACTGGACGATCCTATTTGGTCAAATACCTAGCGACAAACTCCTATGTTCCTTTCATTACGGTATTTCCGAACAAGTTCCTGGATGACAAGCCTAAAGGTTATCTTATTGACGATATCGATATTGATGATAGTGACGATATCGATATTGATGATAGTGACGATATTGATGATGACCTTGATACGGAGCTGCTAACTATGACGAATGTGCTAACTATGTATATGACGCCGAAAATAGACCGATTTGATACCACCCTTCAATTAGAATTAGCAAAAGCAATGTCCCCTTGCATAATATGGATTCCAAACATTCATGATCTGTATGTGAATGAGTCGAATTACTTATCCCTCGGTCTATTAGTGAACTATCTCTCCAGAGATAGTGAAAGATGTTCCACTAGAAATATTCTTGTTATTGCTTCGACTCATATTCCCCAAAAAGTGGATCCCACTCTAATAGCTCCGAATAAATTAAATACATGCATTAAGATACGAAGGCTTCTTATTCCACAACAACGAAAGCACTTTTTCATTCTTTCATATACTAGGGGATTTCACTTGGAAAAGAAAATGTTCCATACTAACAGATTCGGGTCCATAACCATGGGTTCCAATGCACGAGATCTTGTAGCACTTACCAATGAGGCCCTATCAATTAGTATTACACAGAAGAAATCAATTATAGACACTAATACAATTAGATCAGCTCTTCATAGACAAACTTGGGATTTGCGATCCCAGGTAAGATCGGTTCAGGATCATGGGATCCTTTTCTATCAGATAGGAAGGGCTGTTGCACAAAATGTACTTCTAAGTAATTGTCCCATAGATCCTATATCTATCTATATGAAGAAGAAATCATGTAAGGAAGGGGATTCTTATTTGTACAAATGGTACTTCGAACTTGGAACGAGCATGAAGAAATTAACGATACTTCTTTATCTTTTGAGTTGTTCTGCCGGATCGGTCGCTCAAGATCTTTGGTCTCCACCCGGACCCGATGAAAAAAATTGGATCACTTCTTATGGATTCGTTGAGAATGATTCTGATCTAGTTCATGGCCTATTAGAAGTCGAAGGCGCTCTGTTGGGATCCTCACGGACAGAAAAAGATTGCAGTCAGTTTGATAATGATCGAGTGACATTGCTTCTTCGGTCCGAACCAAGGAATCAGTTAGATATGATGCAAAACGGATCTTGTTCTATCGTTGATCAGAGATTTCTATATGAAAAATACGAATCGGAGTTTGAAGAAGGGGAAAGAGAAGGAGCCCTCGACCCGCAACAGATAGAGGAGGATTTATTCAATCACATAGTTTGGGCTCCTAGAATATGGCGCCCTTGTGGCAATCTATTTGATTGTATCGAAAGGACCAATGAATTGGGATTTCCCTATTGGGCCAGGTCATTTCGGGGCAAGCGGATCATTTATCATAAAGAGGATGAGCTTCAAGAGAATGATTCGGAGTTCTTGCAGAGTGGAACCATGCAGTACCAGACACGAGATAGATCTTCCAAAGAACAAGGCTTTTTTCGAATAAGCCAATTCATTTGGGACCCTGCAGATCCATTCTTTTTCCTATTCAAAGATCAGCCCTTTGTCTCTGTGTTTTCACGCCGAGAATTCTTTGCAGATGAAGAGATGTCAAAAGGGCTTATTACTTCCCAAACAAATCCTCCTACATCTATATATAAACGCTGGTTCATCAAGAATACGCAAGAAAAGCACTTCGAATTGTTGATTCATCGCCAGAGATGGCTTAGAACCAATAGTTCATTATCTAATGGATCTTTCCGTTCTAATACTCCATCCGAGAGTTATCAGTATTTATCAAATCTGTTCCTATCTAATGGAACGCTATTGGATCAAATGACAAAGGCATTGTTGAGAAAGAGATGGCTTTTCCCGGATGAAATGAAACATTTGATTCATGTAACAGGAGAAAGATTTCCCATTCCTTAGCCGGAAAGATATGTGGCCATGAAAGAGGGATTAAGTGGAACAGAATTGACCGGGTGGTAGAGTTGTGGAAACACTGGTTTATTCCATATTTTGGACCTTAGCTCCATGGAACAATATGCTACTGCTGAAACATGGAAGAATTGAAATCGTAGATCAAAACACTATGTATGGATGGTATGAACTGCCTAAAAGAATTCTTGAACGGCGAACAACCCTCACTACATCAAACAATTTCCATTAATGAAACATGTAAATCCATTGGAAAATAAAAAAGACGCATGTCCGATGAAATGGTTGTTGCTATCTGCTCCAATAACGAAGAATGGGTTTAACTGAATCACTCTATAAAATAGATAGACCTTTCTCTTCGTCTCAGGTCGATGGATCTTCTCAATTGGAAGATCTCCTATATGGAGAATACACATTCCAGTTGACCGAGCCTAATTCTAATTGTTTTGTTCCGAAGCAAAGATATCCACGGGGCCGGTTCGTCTTATTCAGATATTCACGACCGAGAGGT